TTTTTTGTTTTTTTTTATAGTGCTATTGTTATGTGTTTATTGTTTCTGTTATTTATTATTTTTTGTTGTTCTTAATTAGGTTATGCTTAAGGGTGCATAATTTCTCTGTTATTTATTATTTTTTGTTGTTCTTAATCAGGTTATGCTTAAGGGTGTATAATTTCTTACTTGTTATTTTTTTTTCCTATTTTTAATTTTATTTTTATTTTAGGGGGTAAAGATTGAATAATTATAGATGATATAAAATTAGGTATAGCGGAGCTAGCTCCACCAGTCATAAATTTATCTGTTAAGTTCTATTGTTTTATTTTAAGGATAAAGATTGAATAGAATTACAGAGGATCTTAAAATTAGGTATAGCGGAGCTAGTTCCACCAGTCATAAATTTATCTGTTAAGTTCTATTGTTTTATTTTAAGGGTAAAGATTGAATAGGATTACAGAGGATCTTAAAATTAGGTATAGCGGAGCTAGTTCTACCAGTCATAAATTTATCTGTTAAGTTCTATTGTTTTATTTTAAGGGTAAAGATTAAATAGGATTACAGAGGATCTTAAAATTAGGTATAGCGGAGCTAGCTCCACCAGTCATAAATTTATCTGTTAAGTTCTATTGTTTTATTTTAAGGGTAAAGATTGAATAGAATTACAGAGGATCTTAAAATTAGGTATAGCGGAGCTAGTTCCACCAGTCATAAATTTATCTGTTAAGTTCTATTGTTTTATTTTAAGGGTAAAGATTGAATAGGATTACAGAGGATCTTAAAATTAGGTATAGCGGAGCTAGTTCTACCAGTCATAAATTTATCTATTAATTTTTATTGCTTTATTTTAAGTATAAATATTGAATAGAGTTATGTTTTATATTTTTACTTAATTAATTGTTTATATTTATATCTTCAGTTTATTATATATACTATATATTTAAAGTTTTAATTTAGCTTAAAAAATTAATAAAATGTTTTTTTACATGTAAATTTTTGTGTTGATTTATATAATTTTAAATAATTTATATATTTATATTTTTCGCAGTGATTATTTTTATATATTAAGGAAACTTTGATTTAGAAATATATTATAGTATTGACAAAATTTGTGCCAGCAGTTGCGGTTATACAAATAATACAATTAATTTATATTAGTAAAATAGTTAATTATAATTATTAAAATTATAAATTTATATTTATTAAGTGGAATTTTAAATATAATTAAATTTTTAAAAAATCTTATGAAACTATTAAATTTTTATTTAAACTAGGATTAGATACCCTATTATTTAAAATGTAAATAAAAATTCTAAATTAGTATTAGTTATATTCTTTAAAGTTAAAGATTTTGGCGGTATTTTAGTCTTTTCAGAGGAACTTGTTCTATAATCGATAGTCCACGATTAATTTTACTTATTTTAATAAATTTGTATATCGTCGTAGTTTGAATATTTTATAAGAATTTAAATGTTCTTAATTTTTTATTAAAAAAGAAATCAGATCAAGGTGCAGTAGATAGATAAGTAGTAATGAGTTACAATAATATTATTTATATGGTATAAAATCTGAAAAGGTTTTATTAAAGTGGATTTGAAAGTAATATATTTTATTTTAAATATGTGATTTAAGCTCTAAAATATGCACATATCGCCCGTCGCTCTCGTTTAAAATGAGATAAGTCGTAACAAAGTAGATGTACTGGAAAGTGTATCTAGAATTAACAAATTAGAGCTTGGTATAAGTATTTTATTTACATTAAAAATGTTAGTTGTTTAATTCAACTTAATTTGAGTTAAATAACTTATTAATTTTATTTTTAAAAAAAATATTTTAAATTTTTATTATTAATTAAGAAAAAATTAATTTAATTATAAATTATTAGTATTGTAAAAGAAAGTTTAAATAGGTGAAATTTTAAATATTTAAAAGAAAAATTCATGTTTTGTACCTTGTGTATCAGGGCTTATTAATTAATAATTAATTATTTAATTTTCTCGATTTTGAAAGAGTTAAAAAATAATATATTTTATTGTTGAATAAATATTTAAAATTATTTTTTAGAAATGAAACGTTATTCGTTTTCAAATATATCTAGTTTTTAAAGAAAAGTATTTAATACTATTATTATTTATGTATTTATTAAATATAAAATAAAATATAAAAATAATAATAAATAATTTAAGGGATAAGCTTTAAATTAAATTACTATAAATTTTTTATTATTTAAAATTTTTGTAGGATTAGAATTTTTCATCAATTATAATATGTTATAATTAAGGTTTTTCATAATATATTTTATATAATAATTTTAGGTTTTTTATTTAAATAATTTATTTAATTTTAAAATAAATGAAATAATGATAAAATTAGTATAATTTATTGTATTTATAATTTAATAATTTTAGGTTAAATTAAGGAATTCGGCAAATAAGTTTCTCGCCTGTTTATTAAAAACATGTCTTTTTGAGTATGATTTAAAGTCTGACCTGCCCACTGAGTATTTAAATGGCCGCAGTATTTTGACTGTGCAAAGGTAGCATAATAATTAGTTTTTTAATTGAAAGCTGGAATGAATGGTTCAACGAAGAAAAAACTGTCTCAGTTTAATTTTAATTAGAATTTTATCTTTAAGTAAAAAAGCTTAGATAAATTTTAAAGACGAGAAGACCCTATAGAGTTTTATATTTAAAATTATATAAAATATGAAGAATTATATTTTTTTTTTATTTTTAAATATTTTATTGGGGTGATAGAAAAATTTATTTAACTTTTTTTTATTTATGACATTTATATATGAATTATTGATCCAATAGTTTTGATTATAAGATTAAATTACCTTAGGGATAACAGCGTAATTTTTTTTAAGAGTTCTTATCGAAAGAAAAGATTGCGACCTCGATGTTGGATTAAAATTAATTTTTGGTGTAGAAGCTAAAAATTTTAGGTCTGTTCGACCTTTAAAATTTTACATGATCTGAGTTTAAACCGGTGTAAGCCAGGTTGGTTTCTATCTTTAAATAAATATTATATTTTAGTACGAAAGGACCAAATATATATAAAATTTATTATAAAATGAATTACATTAATGTCATTTTGGCAGATTAGTGCATTAAATTTAGAATTTAATTAAGTATAATTATTATACATTTGATACTTGTTTTTAAGTGATTTAATTTTAATATTTATTAGAGGTTTAATTTTGATTATCGGGGTTTTAGTAGGAGTTGCTTTTTTAACGTTATTAGAACGTAAAGTTTTAGGATATATCCAAATTCGTAAAGGTCCTAATAAAGTTGGATTTATAGGAATTCCCCAACCTTTTAGTGATGCTATTAAATTATTTTCTAAGGAAAGAGTTTATCCTTTAATATCTAATTTTAATTCTTATTATTTTTCACCTATTTTTAATTTATTTTTATCTTTATTATTATGAATATGTATACCTATACTAAGAGTTTTATTTAATTTTAATCTAGGGCTGTTATTTTTTTTATGTTGTTCAAGATTAAGAGTTTATACTGTAATAGTTGCAGGTTGATCTTCTAATTCTAATTATGCTTTATTAGGAGGATTACGATCTGTTGCTCAAACTATTTCATATGAAGTAAGTCTCGCTTTAATTTTATTATCTTTTTTGTTTTTAACTTTAAGGTTAAATATAATAGATTTTATAAAATATCAGTATTATTTATGATTAATTTTTTTAACTTTACCTTTATGTATAGTTTGGTTTGTTTCTAGATTAGCCGAAACAAATCGAACTCCTTTTGATTTTGCAGAAGGAGAATCTGAATTAGTTTCTGGGTTTAATGTTGAATATAGTAGAGGTGGATTTGCTTTAATTTTTTTGGCTGAATACTCAAGAATTTTATTTATAAGTATACTTTGCTGTGTTCTTTTTTTAGGAGGTGATTTTTATTCTTGATTATTTTTTATTAAAATTGGTTTTATATCTTTTTTATGAATTTGAGTTCGTGGTACTTTACCTCGATTTCGTTATGATAAATTAATATATTTAGCATGAAAAAGGTTTTTACCTCTTTCTTTAAATTATTTATTCTTCTTTTTTGGATTTAAAATATTCATTTTTTCTCTATTAATTTAGTTAATAGTTTTTAGTAAAAATATTAAGTTAATAGAGGTTTTAACTCTTTTTTATATTTTCAAAATATATACTTATATCAAGTTCTTTAACTAATTTTTAAATAAAATAAAATCTCAAATATTAGATATTATAGGATTAATTATATAATAAGAAAAATATAAAATAGTTAAAATTTGTCCTAATAAAATATAAGGGTCTTCAACTGGGCGAGCCCCAATTCATGTTAATAATAAAACAATAGATAAAAAAGATCAAAATAAAATTTTATTAATAGGGTAAAATTGAGTTCTTTGAAATTTTTTTTTGTTAATAAAAGGTATAATTAATAAAATAGCAATAGAAAAAATCAATGCTATAACACCCCCTAATTTATTAGGAATTGATCGTAAAATAGCATAAGCGAAAAGAAAATATCATTCTGGCTGAATATGGACTGGGGTCACTAAAGGATTAGCTGGTGTAAAATTATCAGGGTCTCCTAATAAATAAGGGTTAATTAAAGTTAATAAAATTAACAATATTAATAAAGTAATAAAACCAAATAAATCCTTAAAAGAAAAATAAGGGTGAAATGGTATTTTATCAATATTTCTATTAACACCTAGTGGATTATTCGATCCTGTTTGATGTAAAAATAACAAATGAATTATAACTATAGCTGATACAATAAAAGGTAGTAAGAAATGAAAAGTAAAAAATCGAGTTAAAGTTGCGTTATCAACAGCAAATCCCCCTCATAATCATTGTACAATATCTGTACCTAAATATGGGATAGCTGAAACTAAATTTGTAATTACTGTGGCTCCTCAAAAAGATATTTGTCCTCAAGGTAAAACATAACCTAAAAAAGCAGTAGCTATTACAGCAAATAAAATTAAAACTCCTATAATCCAAGTAGAAATTAAATAATAGGATCTATAATATATTCCTCGACCAATATGTAAATATAGGCAAATAAAGAAAAATCTTGCCCCATTTGCGTGTAGAGTTCGAAGTAATCAACCGTAATTTACATCTCGACAAATATGTACAACTCTATTAAAAGCTATTTCAACATCAGCTGTATAATGTATAGCTAGAAATAATCCAGTTACAATTTGAATCCCTAAACAAAGACCTAATAAGGAACCAAAGTTTCATCAAGCTGAGATATTAGAAGGAGATGGTAAATCTACTAATGAATTATTTATAATTCTAATTAAAGGTGATGTTTTTCGTATTGTTGTTTTCATTAAAATTTTTGTCGTAAAGGACCAATATTAATATTAGTAATTTTTACTACAGCAATTAAAGTGATAAATAAATAAATAATTATTAAAAATAATATTATATTAGATGGAAAATTTAAAAATTTTCTAAGTCTTAAATTTAGGGATCTTTTAATTTTAATAGATTCTATATTAAAATTATTTATATTTATAAAAAATAAATCTATATTTAAATATATTAAAATTATTATTGATAATAATAAAAAAATAACTATAAAAATTTTATTAGAATATTCAAATTTTTCATTAGAAGCAATTCTAGTTATATAAATAAATAGAACTAATATTCCTCCTACTATAATTAAAAATAAGATATAAGAAAATCAAAAGTTTATAGATATAAAACCTGTGATTAAAGAAATTAATACTGTTTGTATTAATAAAATCATTCCTATTGATAAAGGGTGATTTAAAAATAAAAAAATACATGATAATATTATAGAGGTTATTATTAAGATAATTATAATGCAAGGAATAGTTTTATAAAAATTTTAATTTTGGAGATTAAAGATAAAGAGTTTTCTTTTTCCTTGAAGTTTTAAAAGGATATCCTTAAATTTGATTTACAAGACCAATATTTTATTTAAATTATTAAAACTAATGTTAATCTTTTCTATAATTTTTTCTATTATTATATTTTTTTCTGGATTATTAAGATTTTGTTTAAAACGTAAGCATTTACTTTTAATATTATTAAGTTTAGAATTTATTATTTTGTCTTTATATTTTAATATATTTATTTATTTAAGATTTTTTAATTATGAATTCTATTTTAGAATAATTTTTTTAACTATAAGAGTTTGTGAGGGAGGTTTAGGATTATCTATTTTAGTTTCTATAATTCGTACTCATGGAAATGATTATTTTCAAACATTTAGAGTTTTATGATAAAATTTTTATTTATAATAATTTTTATGATTCCTTTAAGATTTTTAAAAAAAAGTTTTTGATTAAATCAATATTTATATTTTATAATATTTTTTATATTTATAATTAATTATAGATTTAATTATACAATATTAAATGTTAGATATTTTTTTAGATGTGATTTACTTAGTTATGTTATAATTTTACTTAGATTTTGAATTTGTTCTTTAATAATTATAGCTAGAAGAAAACTTTATAATCAAAAATTTCATTTTAATTTATTTATTTTTATGTTGATTATATTATTGATTTCTTTATTTTGTACTTTTTCTTCTATAAATTTATTTATTTTTTATTTATTTTTTGAAATAAGATTAATTCCAACTTTAATTTTAATTATTGGATGAGGGTACCAACCAGAGCGTATTCAAGCGGGCGTATATTTATTATTTTATACAATATTTGCCTCTTTACCTATAATAATTTGTATTTTTTATTATTATAATATTTATGGTTCATTAGATTTTTTTTTTTTTAATAAATCTGTCAATTTATTAATATTTTATATTTGTATAAATATAGTATTTTTTATTAAAATACCAATATATTTTGTTCATTTATGATTACCAAAAGCTCATGTAGAAGCCCCTGTATCTGGGTCTATAATTTTAGCGGGTGTTATATTAAAATTAGGTGGATATGGTTTAATACGATTGATACCTATTTTTATTGATATTGGTATAAAAATTAATTATATTTTTATTATAATTAGTTTAGTTGGTGGATTTATTGTATCATTAATTTGTTTACGTCAGACAGATATTAAAGCTTTAATTGCTTATTCATCAGTTGCTCACATAGGTTTAGTTTTAAGAGGAATTATAACTCTTAATTATTGAGGGCTTTGTGGAGCTTTAGTGATAATATTGGCTCATGGATTATGTTCTTCTGGGTTATTTTGTTTGGCAAATATTTCTTATGAACGTTTAATAAGACGAAGTCTATATTTAAATAAAGGATTAATTAATTTAATACCAAGAATATCTTTATGATGATTTTTATTAAGATCTAGTAATATAGCTGCCCCCCCCTCCCTTAATTTATTAGGAGAAATTATATTAATTAATAGATTAATTAGATGAAGTTGAATCTGTATATTAATACTATCATTAATTTCTTTTTTTTCTGCTGTTTATTCTTTATATTTATATTCTTATAGTCAACATGGGAAAATGTATTCGGGTATATATTCTTTTTCTATAGGATATTTTCGTGAATATCTTTTATTATTTCTTCATTGATTTCCTTTAAATTTATTAATTTTAAAGGGAGATATATTTACATTATGACTTTATTTAAATAGTTTAATTAAAAATATTGATTTGTGGGATCAATGATATAGACATTTCTATTTTAGATAATTTTATCTATTTGTATTATTTACTTTATAGTTTTTTTATTTATAAGAATTTTGTGTTTTTTTTTCAGATTATTATTTATAGTGTTAGATTTTAGTTTAATTTTAGAATTAGATTTATTGACAATTAATTCATGTTCTATTATAATAACTATTCTATTAGATTGAATATCTCTATTATTTATAAGATTTGTATTATTTATTTCTTCTATAGTAGTTATCTACAGAAAAGAATATATATTAGGTGATTTAAATTTAAATCGTTTTATTATATTAGTATTTATATTTGTTTTATCTATAATATTATTAATTATTAGGCCAAATTTAATTAGAATTTTATTAGGATGAGATGGATTGGGCTTAGTTTCTTATTGTTTAGTAATTTATTACCAAAATATTAAATCTTTTAATGCTGGTATATTAACTGCTTTAACAAATCGTATTGGGGATGTTGCTTTATTGATATCTATTGCTTGAATATTAAATTATGGTAGATGAAATTACATTTATTATATTGAGTGTATAAAAAATGATTTTTCAATGGAATTAATTTCTTATTTAGTTGTTTTAGCTGCAATAACTAAAAGAGCTCAAATTCCTTTTTCTTCTTGGTTACCGGCTGCTATAGCAGCACCTACACCAGTCTCTTCTTTAGTACATTCTTCTACTTTAGTTACTGCAGGAGTCTATTTATTGATTCGTTTTAATAGATCTATAAATATAAATCTTATATTTTTTTTATTATTTATTGGTACAATAACTATATTTATAGCTGGATTAGGTGCAAATTTTGAGTTTGATCTAAAAAAAATTATTGCTTTATCTACTTTAAGTCAATTAGGGTTAATAATAAGAATTTTAGCTTTAGGCGGGTATGATTTAGCTTTTTTTCATCTTTTAACTCATGCTTTATTTAAAGCAACTTTATTTATATGTGCTGGTTGTATCATTCATAATATAAATAACTGTCAAGATATTCGTTTTATAGGTGGGTTAATTATTCAAATACCATTAACTTGTTGTTTTTTTAATATCTCTAATTTATCTTTATGTGGATTACCTTTTTTATCTGGGTTTTATTCTAAAGACCTTATTCTTGAAATTGTTTCTATAAATTATTTAAATATTTTTATTTATGTAGTCTACTTTATTTCAACAGGTTTTACAGTAAGATATACTTTCCGTTTAATATATTATTCTATAATTGGGGATTATAATTTTATATCTTTAAATTGTTTAAATGATTCTAACTATATTATATTAAAGGGTATATTTGGATTAATTTTTTTCGTAATTACAGGAGGGAGTATGTTAATATGATTAATATTTCCTACCCCTTATTTTATTTGTCTTCCTTTTACTATAAAAATAATAGCTTTAATTGTTACTATTTTAGGCATTTGAATTGGGTTAGAATTTTCTAAATTTTATTTAAATTATTCATTAAAATCTATAAAATTAATAAAAATAAGAAATTTTATAGCAAGTATATGGAATATACCCACAATTTCAACTTTTGGGTTAAATTACTATCCTTTAAATTTAGGTAATATAATTAATGCTAATTTAGATCAAGGATGGTCAGAATTTTTCGGAAGACAAAATATTTTTAATAATTTAAAAAATTCTTCTTTATTTATACAGTTTATATATAATAATAACTTAAAAATTTATTTAATTTTATTAGTAATATGGGTTTTATTTTTATTTATAAACTTTTATTATTCAAATAGCTTATATAGAGCATAATATTGAAGATATTAAGGAAATAATTATATTTTTGGATATTTATAAGAATATATATTCTAATTTTATAGTGAAAATATAATGTTTTATTTAAACTATAAAAATAGAAATATTAACAGAATTTCACTGCTAAAAAACTAAGTTAGAAGCTTATTTTTGAATTCCATATTTCTTTAATTGGAGTTAAACTCATTAGAATCATTAACAGTGAAATACCTCTTTTTGGTTTCAATTAAGTTTGAATTTATTAAAATAAATTCTATTCAAAAAGAAGTTCTTTACCCTTTAAATAAGGGTGCCCCCCGCACCATAATTTTAGGTCGAAACTAAATACAATAATTTGTTTCTTATTTAAGATAAATTGATATTTCAATACTTTTTAAATGCAAATTAAATGTTATAATTAACTATTATCCTAATAAGCTCAGTTTAGAGCCCCTTGATTTCATTCATGGTATAGTCCTATTAATAAGATAATTAAGAAAAAAATTATAATAATTATATAATTTATAATATTGGTAATTTTAATTGTTAAAATTAAAGGAATTAAAAGAGTAATTTCTACATCAAAAATTAAGAAAATAACAGCAATTAAAAAAAATTGTAAAGAAAATGGTAATCGTGCTGATCTTTTAGGGTCAAATCCACATTCAAAGGGGCTATTTTTTTCACGATCAGAAAAAGTTTTTTTTGATAAAATTGAGGCTAAAATTATTATAATTGTTGTAACTATAAAAATAATTATTGATATAATTAATATTGATATAATTATTTATACTAATTTATTTAGATCTCTTAATTGGAAGTCAAGAATAATTTATTATACTATATAAATTAATTATCTACCTCATCAGTAGATAGAAATATAAAGGAATAATCATACGACATCTACAAAATGTCAATATCAGGCAGCAGCTTCAAATCCAAAATGATGGATACATGAAAAATGGTTATTTATATGTCGAATTAAACATACTAATAAAAAAGTTGTTCCGATAATTACATGAATACCGTGGAAACCTGTAGCTATATAAAAAGATGAACCATATACTGCATCTGAGATTGTAAAAGGGGCTTCTATATATTCATATGCTTGTAGTATAGAAAAATATACACCTAAAATAATGGTTAATGTTAATCTATGAGTTGTTTGTTTAAAATTATTTTCTATTAAGCTATGATGGGCTCATGTTACAGTTAATCCTGATGTTAATAAAATAAGAGTATTTAACAATGGAATTTGAATTGGGTTAAAAACAACAATTCCTTTTGGGGGTCATATTATCCCTAATTCAATTGATGGGGATAATCTACTATGAAAAAATCCTCAAAAGAAAGATAAAAAAAAAAATACTTCGGATGTAATAAATAAAATTATCCCTCATCGTAATCCTATAACTACATTATAAGTATGTAATCCTTGAAATGTTCCTTCTCGAGAAATATCTCGTCATCATTGGTATATAATTAATGATGTAATTATAAATCCAAGTAAAAATAAATTATTATTATATATGTGGAATCATTTAATTAATCCGATTATTATAATTATAGCTCTTAAAGCTCCTATTAAAGGTCATGGTCTTACATCAACTAAATGAAATGGGTGATTTTTATGGGTAGACATTAATTTACTTCTCTAGAATATAATGTTCTTAAGACGGCAAATACATATGATTGAATAATTGATACTGCTGATTCTAATATTAGAAGTAATAATTGAGTAATAATTAAAATATTAATTATTATTATAGATATTATGGGTCCAGTATTTCCTAATAAAGTTAACAGTAAATGTCCTGCAATTATATTAGCCGCTAATCGAACAGCTAAAGTTCCAGGGCGAATAATATTTCTAATTGATTCAATACATACTATAAATGGTATTAAAATAGGAGGAGTTCCTATAGGAACTAAATGAGCAAATATATGAATTGTGTTATTAGTTCAACCGTAAATTATAAATCTTAATCATAAAGGTAAAGCTAATGATAAAGTTATTACTATATGTCTTGATCTAGTAAAAATATAAGGGAATAATCCTAAAAAATTATTAAATATAATGATTGAAAATAATGAGATAAAAATTAAAGTTATTCCTTTAATTGAATTATTACTAATTAATACTTTAAATTCTTTATGTAATGTAGATGTAATTTTAATTCATATGAAATTTCATCGTGATGGAATTAATCAAAATATTGATGGAATTAAAATTATCCCTAAAATAGTTCTTAATCAATTTAAAGAAATTATTAAGTTAGTTGATGGGTCAAAAGATGAAAATAAATTTGTTATCATTTTCAATTTATTTTATATGTTTTTTTTTTAAAAATATTGTTATTTATATTATATTTAAAAGAAAAATAATTTAAGGAATTAAATAATAAAAAAATTATTGTAAATATAATAAATAATATTAATCAGTTTATAGGGGCTATTTGTGGAATTAAAAATTATTAATAAAATAATAATTTTAGTTTGACAAACTAATGTTATAATTTTTAACTAAATTTTTCATTAGAAGTAAACGTTAAATTACTATTAAATGGTTTAAGAGACCAGTACTTGCTTTCAGTCATCTAATGTTAAATTTCTCTTATTTTAGAAATTCATTTAATAAAATAGTTAGGGGAAATTCTTTCTAAAACAATAGGTATAAATCTATGATTTGCCCCACAAATTTCTGAACATTGTCCAAAAAAAATACCGGTTCGATTTAAGAAAAAGTTTGTTTGATTTAATCGTCCTGGTGTAGCATCAATTTTTACTCTTAAAGAAGGAATAGTTCATGAATGTAAAACATCTGCTGCAGAAACTATTAATCGAATTTGAGATTTAAATGGCACTGCAATTCGGTTATCAACATCTAATAAGCGGAATCTATAATTTTTTATATCTGTTAAAGGAGTTATATAAGAGTCAAATTCAACTCTTTTGAAATCTGTATATTCATATGATCAATATCATTGATGTCCAATAGTTTTAATTGATACTAAAGGATTATTAATTTCATCTAATAAATAAAGCAGTCGTAAAGACGGTAATGCGATAAAAATTAAAGTAATTGCTGGTAAAATTGTTCAAATTAACTCAATTGTTTGTCCTTCTAATAAATAACGGTAGTTATATTTATTTCAAAAAAGTCTTAATATTAAATATCCTACTATTACGGTAATTATTAACAAAATTATTAAGGTATAGTCATGGAAAAAAGTTAATTGTTCTATTAAAGGACAGGCTCTGTCTTGAGTTGTTAAGGTTTTTCATGTTGCCATTTTCTAAAAAAAGCTAAAACTTTATATATGGGGCTTAAATCCATGGCACTAATCTGCCATATTAGAAATTAGATAGTATTGGTAGTTCTGAGTAGCTATGTTCAGCTGGGGGTATTAATTGTATTCATTCAATTGATGATGTTATTCTTATAGTAGAAATAGTGTTTCGTACGGAAGTAAATCTTTCTCAAATAACAAACAATAAAATAAAAATTCTAATTAGTGAAATTATAGACCCAATAGAAGAGATAATATTTCAAGTTGTATAGGCATCTGGATAATCTGAATATCGTCGAGGTATACCAGCTAATCCTAAAAAATGTTGAGGAAAAAATGTTAAATTTACTCCGATAAATATTGTTAAAAATTGAATTTTCAAAAATTTATTATTTAAAGTTATTCCTGTAAATAATGGGAATCATTGAATTAGTCCTGCTATAATAGCAAATACTGCTCCTATTGATAAAACATAATGAAAATGTGCTACTACGTAATAAGTATCATGTAAAATAATATCAATTGAAGAATTAGCTAAAATAACACCAGTTAATCCACCTACAGTAAATAAAAATACAAAACCAAGGGCCCATAATATTGAAGGAGAATAATTAATTTGAGTTCCATGCAAAGTAGCTAATCAACTAAAAATTTTAATACCAGTTGGTACTGCAATAATTATTGTAGCTGATGTAAAATATGCTCGAGTATCTACATCTATTCCTACTGTAAATATATGGTGAGCCCATACTACAAATCCCAATAATCCAATTGCTATTATTGCATAAATTATACCTAAAGTTCCAAAGGTTTCTTTCTTACCTCTTTCTTGGCTAATAATATGTGAAATTATTCCAAATCCAGGTAAAATTAGAATGTATACTTCAGGATGTCCAAAAAATCAAAATAAATGTTGGTATAAAATTGGGTCCCCTCCTCCAGCAGGATCGAAAAAAGTTGTATTAAGATTTCGATCTGTTAATAGTATTGTAATAGCACCAGCTAATACTGGTAAAGATAACAGTAGAAGAAGAGCTGTAATAGCTACTGCTCAGACAAATAAAGGTATTCGGTCAAATGTTATACCAGTAGTTCGCATATTAATTACTGTTGTAATAAAATTTACAGCACCTAAAATAGAAGAAATTCCTGCTAAATGTAGACTAAAAATTGCCAAATCTACAGATGCCCCACCATGAGCAATATTTGATGAAAGAGGTGGATATACTGTTCAACCTGTCCCTGCTCCTCTTTCAACTATCCTACTCATTAAAAGTAGTGTAAGGGAAGGTGGTAATAATCAAAATCTTATGTTGTTTATTCGTGGAAAAGCTATATCTGGGGCTCCTAGTATTAAGGGTACTAGTCAATTTCCAAATCCACCGATTAAAATTGGCATTACTATGAAAAAAATTATTACGAAAGCATGAGCAGTTACAATTACATTGTAAATTTGATCATCTCCAATTAAAGTTCCAGGATTTCCTAGTTCAGCACGAATTAAAATTCTAAGGGAAGTGCCAACTATACCTGCTCAAGCACCAAAGATGAAATACAAAGTTCCAATATCTTTGTGGTTTGTTGAAAATAATCATTTGTTCGGTAAAATGGCTGAGTTATTAAGCAATAAATTGTAAATTTATTCACGAAATTAATTTCTTTTACCAGGTTTTATATTCAACAAATGATTTTAAATTGCAAATTTAAAGGTGGGTTAAGCCCTAAGGCTTAAAGATTGGTCTTTATTTGGAGCTTTGAAGGCTACGAGTTTAAAAGTTTAACTTAAATCCTTAAAGGATATTAAAAGTTAAAGTACAGAAGAATAATCCTAAAATAGACAGACAATTTATAAAAAAGATAAGGAAGGGGTTTTTTGCTTGGTTTTTATAAAAATTAATTTCTCTTATATTTAAAATTAATGTAGAAAATGTAATTCGTATGTAGTAAAATAAGGTTAATAAGGTTATTATAACTATTAAAATGGTTAATAAGTATATTCTGTTGGATGCTAATATTTGAATTGTAAATCATTTAGGTATAAATCCCAAAAAGGGTGGTAATCCTCCTAATGATATAAAATTAAAAATAAAAAACATCTTAATTAAAACTCTATTATTTAATGATGTGAATAATTGTTTTATATAGAAAATACTTAATAATTTAAAAATTAAGATGATATTAATAGAAATAATTGTATAAGTAATGAAATAATAAGTTCAAACTGTTTCTATAAAAAATATACAAGCTAATATCCAACCAATATGGTTAATTGAAGAATAAGCTAAAATTTTACGTAATCTTGTTTGATTTAATCCAAGTAATCCTCTAATCAGCATACTAAAAATAATAATAATTCTGAAGAATACTGTTATTTTTATATTATACATCAATATAATTATAGGGGCTATTTTTTGCCATGTAAGTATAATTAAACAATTAATTCAATTTAATCCATCTATTACTTCAGGGAATCAGAAATGAAAAGGTGCAGCGCCTATTTTGGTTAATAAAGCTGAGTTAAATATTAATAATAAGGGGTTATTAATATTTAAATTAAAATTAAAGTTCTGAGATATAAAAATAATAGAGAACAATAAAATTGTGGACGCAAGTGTTTGAGTAATGAAATATTTTAATGAGGATTCTGAAGAGAATAGATTTTTTCTGTTATTTATTAAAGGGATAATAGATAACAGGTTAATTTCTAATCCTAATCATATTCCTATTCAAGAATAAGAAGAGATTGAAATAAGGGTTCCAACCATCAAAGTTCTTATGAATATAATTTTATATAATTTAAAAATTAATAGAGAAAGGATTATAACCTTTATATATGGGGTATGAACCCAATAGCTTAATTAGCTTACCTTATTGTATTTTATTATATGATGTATAAAAGTTTTTGATACTTTAGGGGATAGTTTAATTCTGTCAAATGCAAAATTTTAATGAAGGTAAATAATTTTACATGACTTATTCTATCAAAATAACCCTTTAATCAGGCACTACATTA